GGAAATACCGTAATGAAAGGAACATAGGAGTTTGTCGCTAGGTATTTGACCAAATAGGATCGTCCAGTTCCTATAGAACCTATCACTAAAATACCCCTAGAAGGGGATAGGGCTAAGCGGAGCGAAAAGGGTTTTCCATGAGATGGGAAATGAGAACTATTAGCCCCACACGAGGTTTGTGAATAAGTGATTGTCTGATAATGAGCAAGGAATATCCGTCTTTCTGCTAAACAGGATCTATTGAACTCATAATTCATTAGATACTTTTTATGAATGTCAACTAAGTATCGTAAGTAAATGGATCCCGGTTGTTCAATCATTTGATAACCAGAGTCATTCTTTGATAAACGATCACTATGAGTCAGACTCAATAGAATTTGATCAATCCTTTTTTCCGTCGTTAAGGTGGAGAACTGAACCAAGAATTCTCTTTCTTCATCATCAATCGAATCACTGTTCGCGACCCAGGATTCTATTTTATCATCAATCCAATCACCGTTCACGTTTTTTCTTTTTCTTATCAATGAATAGATCTCTTTACTTGTACGACTTAGATGTCTCGTATTTCTCGAAAAAGTGATTCGATTGATGGGATTTGGTATGATACTGATGAGATCGATGAGATTGATATTCAAATATTTCTTCTTAGAACGTATTGATTTGACCCCATAAGCGGGACCACCACCCAATAGCATGTTGCCGCCAGAAGCAGAATCCCGTATTTCTTCCAGAGAATCTCCTAATTGTTCCAGAGCAACTAGAAAGAGATTCTTTAACCAGAAAGAATTCAGTTCAGATGTAGGATACCTATCCAGAAGTTTTCGCAACTCAATCATGTATGATGGAATCATCAAAGATTTGATCTTTTCTAACTCTGTCTGTAACTCACTAGAGGCTCGGAAAACAAAGAGAAGATGTGTACGAACGAGATATCCAGCAACAAGAAGAAGGAAAAGAATTGAATAGAGGAACTCCCAAGCATTTGGTGATCTCAGATGTGTCCATATCAATGGAATGGGTGACTCATTATTTCGATGAATCATTTCTTCGGACAGAAGAAGATTCTGTAAACACTTACTCGAACTCTCACTTATCAGATTCCGTTGTGGAAGAATCGACCACCACTTTTTCTGAGGAATTGGCCATGATATATCTGATCCATGCATAATATCATGAAAAACGGACACAAAATTTGGACTGCCACTTAGGGAATATTGAAAGGGAATATTCAATATCAAATAAATATTGTTTTTTAAGGTGAAATAAAGATATTTACACCCCGTCCAAGTAAGGAACCATGGCATATAGGTTTGGAACAAATTCCATTTTGAGAGATTTGAAAAAGCACTATCTCGTTGAAGGGTTCTACCTACTTCCCCCTTCTCAACGCTTTTCTTTAGACAAAGACTCAGTTCTTTCCTCTTTCCGGACGGCACATATTTCTCAAAACATGGAGTGTGAATCAAACCCATGTTTGAATTGAAACGGAGATAGTGATGCAAGTTTTTCCCTTCTGAATCAGATAGATTCATATCTGAAAGAAGCTGACAATAAGTTCTTTCAAAATTGACTATTTGTTCCTCTATTACTGGTGTTCCAGAAATGTCTGCAATCGAGTAAATAGGAACGGATGGATCGGATCGAATTGAAAAATGGAAAGATTTGTACAAGTTATACGTTTCGTTACCACTTTGTGGAACATTGTTAGGTATGAATATGCCAGATACCTGTGACTCAATTGGTGAAATAGTCTCTCTCTCTCCCAAAACATGTTTTTTTTTACTGAAACACAAAGAAAATATTTTGTTGCGAATGCACAAGATATTGGGGAATTGTGCATACGTAAAATCATAATTATGGGTACGGGTCTTTTCCCCATAAAAATGGAATCCTTTGTTACAATAGAACCAGAAGCGATGGGGATGATTCAAGAATTGAAGTCTATTTGCTCTATAAAAAGAAGATATCAATGAACTTTTCTGAGGATTCAACCAATTGTTTCGATCGTGGGATATCATTGATAAATAGGAATCCGTGTTCTCAAAGGATTTCCTGCGATTTTTTCTAGTACGGAATGAGTCAATCATGCACTTTTGTATCTTGTTGAACAAAAAAGGTAATATTGTTCCTGTATTGATTAAAAATTTCGATCTTTGGGAAGTATCATGATCATACAATAAGAAGGGTTTCAATTTATTCAAATAAACGATTTGAACACCTATTGATTCTAACAACGGATTGCCGGGTTGATCATTCAGACCTTTCAATTCATAGATGTGGATTTCGGCCCTATGAATGGAGATATTCCCGAAACTCACAACGAAAAAAGGAAGTGACTTAGATAAAAAGAGAAGCGACTTGGACAAAAGGAGAAGTGACTTGGACAAAAAGAAACGAAATGACTTGGACAAATCTTGTTTGTCGATAACCTCGGACCAATCAATCGAATATTGATTAATACGTAATCGATCGAACATTACTTGAAAACGGTGTTTCTGCTCAGAAACGAAATGCTCCAAATATTCCTGGAAATTCTTGCTTCCATTGGAGCATTTGTATCTATATACATTAGGATCCAGATTCGTGGATCTCTCGGTTCGAGAAATAAGAGGATCGAACCACTTCTTCTTAATCTTTTTCAAATTGGATAAATGTTGGTTGATCTTATCTATTATTATAGTTAGATGATTCAGAATATCATTTCCTATTGGGTGCTTTTGAATTCCTATGGGATGCTTTTGAATTCCATATGCGAAGTTGCAATCGGGTCGATTCATTAAAAAGAATCGATTCAATACATTTCTTATGTACCCATAGGTACTATATTGGATTTGAATCTGATTTCGGATCAATCTATATTGATGGAGCGCCTCCATTATGTTGTTGTGAGCAAATACCGCTATTTTTGGTTTTGGATCTTCCAAATCATTCCCGCAGGAGATCCGGACCGATTTTTTTTTTATCTTTCGATAAAAAGATTCATTCTCTTCATCAAAAATAGAAGGTAGAACCAATAAAGATTTCTTTTTCGATTCATCCCCGGAGTTGAATACCTCATTCAATAATTTTCCGTAGGAATCAATAGACAAGCCAAATTCCTTATTATGATAGGCTAAACCCGGCTCGGTTATTGATAGAGTGAATAGATCTGCCATTTCTTGAAATGTCTCTTCTAATTCAAACTCGTGGTGCAACCTGTATCCCCCTTTGTTCCGATCATGGAATAGATGAAATAAATCAAAAAATGCATTTTCGTTCAAGAATGAAATCTTATTGGAACTGTCCATATCCGGTTCATCCTTCGGAACCATATCCCATCCCGGATCTGCTGCAATCGAATGAACTGAGGAGGTATTTTGTAAATACGTAATTATCTTGAATATATCAACTATTTCTTTATTTTTCGATCGCCTCGAAGGGACAAAAGAAACACCTTGTTGTTTCTTCAACAATTTCTGATCTATAGTCGACCTCTCGGTAGGATTCAAACCCAGATGAAGTTCTGACCATCTATCAGAGAAAAAAGAACGAATTGATCTTGTAGGATTCCCAAGAAATTCTTCTATTTCTTCTGGAAGCAGATGATTATTCATCTGCTTCTCACGTTCCGGGAATAGCCGAGCCATTGAGGAATATCCGGAAAGGTATTTTGAGAATCGATCTGATTTTATCTCTGTTCGTTCCGTTTGAAGAAAGGAAGTATCTAAAAGAATTGATCTTTCTTTTAGTTGCTGAATCTCTGTTTGATTGATCAATGTGTGATATTCCGAACCCTCATTACTAATGGAATTGAAAGGATCTATGGATTGATCAGAAAATCCTTTCGATTGGCTAGAATCCGTTACTTGAAAGAAAATGGATCTTATGGAATCATATTGAATATTTGACGATACATTCCGTACCTTGCTAAAAACCCGATTCCTGTTTACCAACCACGCATTGTCTAACCAAATCAAATTCTCTCTCGAGACGTTCCTCAAAAAATCCGATTTGTGCCGATTCTTCCCCCCAATAACGAAGAGATCTTGGCGGAATTGCCACATATGAAATTGAGCGCAATTTTGCAAAAAAATACCCCCCTTGTTTCTCGAGAGGAGATGGGAAACATGTTCAATCTCGTTTGATTGAATAGTCGCTTCAGCTCCTTGTTGTTTGAAGAAACCCCCCCCATCAATTGGTCTTTTTTCACGAAAAGCAGACATGAGATAACAAATCAAATGTTTCACTAAAATTTCGAATAGCTGTCCCGAATTCAAGTTGATTATGTTTCGCTTCTTACTCGGAGAAAGGCGGTCAAAGAATTTCCAATCATGGTCCTTGCGGATCAGATCATTCGTATAGGATACAAAAAAAAACTCCAGATATTTTATATCTTTCTCTTTGAATGAGATCTCAATTCCAGCTGCAATTTCATTCGATATCTTACAGCTGGAATTCCTCTTTTTTACGATCACATTCCTCCACCGCCGCGAACCCCAGTTAGATTCAGACATGATACACTTTTTAGTTATTGGAAGAACCCAAGTACTTTCTTTCGGATCCATGAAACAACTCTCATAGATCTTTTTCCCTTTTGGAAGATACAGGAGCGAAACAATCAACCTATTGAGATTGGAAGACCAAAAGGATTCTTTCAATGTATAATTGGGGGGTCCAATGGAACGCAGAGGTTTAGGAAGAAGCCCCATCAAATAGATATTTTTTCTTTCGACCCTATTTCGATTGTATATAAGGACCGCTACTACAAGTACAAGCAGTACTACACCTTTGATCGTGCAATGTCGACGAATTGAACCCTGTGAATCACGTGAAATTAGGACACTCCAAATTCGGGAATCAAAAAGTTTCATAAAGCGCTCTTGGTGGAAAAAAAAGGAAGTGAAAGATTTCACCGAATCGGGTTGGATCCATGAATCCAAGAAATCGCGAGAATTCTTGATTTCTCTCAATTCGAAGATCCAGGATTTGAATTGATGTCCTCTCATTTCATTGATTCCTCCTAAAGAATCCAAAAGAATCTAAGTGAATTGAATTTGGGTCACTCGCGATGTACAATGACCCCAGTGAAGCATCCATGGCTGAATGGTTAAAGCGCCCAACTCATAATTGGCGAATTCGTAGGTTCAATTCCTGCTGGATGCAGGCCAACGGGGACATTCAATAAGGCTAGTTCCACTGGCTCCGTATCAATGGAATCTCATCATCCATACATAACGAATTGGTATGGTATATTCATACCAACCATAACATATGAAGAGTAAGAACTAGAATTCTTATCGATACTGGAACTCGTGGGGAAGAAAGTAGATTTATGGATGGAATCAAATATGTAGTCTTTACAGAAAAAAGTATTCGGTTATTGGGGAACAATCAATATACTTCTAATGTCGAATCAGGATCAACTAGGACAGAAATAAAGCATTGGGTCGAACTCTTCTTTGGCGTCAAAGTAATAGCTATAAATAGTCATCAACTCCCGGGAAAGGGTAGAAGAATGGGACCCATTATGGGACATACAATGCATTACAGACGTATGATCATTACGCTTCAACCGGGTTATTCTATTTTACCTCTTATAGAGAAGAGAAAAGAATTTAAGTAAAAAAAAAAAAAGAAAAAAAAATACTAAATAACACGGCGATACATTTATACAAAACTTCTACCCCGAGCATACGCAAAGGATCCGTAGACAGTCAAGTGAAATCCAATCCGCGAAATAATTTGATCTATGGACAGCATCGCTGTGGTAAAGGTCGTAATTCCAGGGGAATCATTACCGCAGGGCATAGAGGAGGAGGCCATAAGCGTCTATACCGTAAAATCGATTTTCGACGGAATGAAAAAGACATATCTGCTAGGATCGTAACCATAGAATATGACCCTAATCGAAATGCATACATTTGTCTCATACACTATGGAGATGGTGAGAAAAGATATATTTTACATCCCAGAGGGGCTATAATTGGAGATACCATTGTTTCCGGTACAGAAGTTCCTATATCAATGGGAAATGCCCTACCTTTGAGTGCGGTTTGAACTATGGATTTACGTAATTGGAAGTAACCAATTAGGTTTACGACGAAACCTAGAAATTGATCACTGATCCAATTTGAGTACCTCTACGGGATAGACCTCAACAGAAAACTGAAGAGTAACGGCAGCAAGTGATTGAGTTCAGTAGTTCCTCATATAAAATTATTGACACTCAAGATATGGTAATATGGAGAAGACAAAATTGTTTGAAGCACGGACAGAAGCGGAAGCGACCCTTGTTTCAAAGAGAAGAGGATGGGTTATTCACATTTCATTTGATGGTCAGAGGTGAATTGAAAGCTAAGTGGTGGTAATTCTAAAAATCCCCCCGGGGAAAAATAGAGATGTCTCCTACGTTACCCGTAATATGTGGAAGTAGCGACGTAATTTCATAGAGTCATTCGGTCTGAATGCTACATGAAGAACATAAGCCAGATGACGAAACGGAGAGACCTAGGATGTATAAGATCATAACATGAGTGATTTGGCAGATTTGTATTCCTATATATCCACTCATGTGGTACTTCATCACACGATTCATATAAAATCCATCTGTCTAGATATCATCATATAATATATATATATACATCCGGAAAGCCGTATGCTTTGGAAGAAGCTTGTACGGTTTGGGAAGGGGTTTTTATTGATCAAAAAGAAAAATCTACTTCAACCCATATGCCCTTAGGCACGGCCGTACATAACATAGAAATCACGCTTGGAAAGGGTGGACAATTAACTAGAGCAGCAGGTGCTGTAGCGAAACTGATTGCAAAAGAGGGTAAATCGGTCACATTAAGATTTCCATCTGGGGAGGTCCGTTTGATATCCAAAAACTGCTCAGCAACAGTCGGACAAGTGGGTAATGTTGGGGCGAACCAGAAAAGTTTGGGTAGAGCCGGATCTAAGTGTTGGCTAGGTAGGCGTCCTGTAGTAAGAGGGGTAGTTATGAACCCTGTAGACCATCCCCACGGGGGTGGTGAAGGGAGGGCCCCGATTGGTAGAAAAAAACCCACAACCCCTTGGGGTTATCCTGCGCTTGGAAGAAGAAGTAGGAAAAGGAATAAATATAGTAATAGTTTTATTATTCGTCGCCGTAAATAGGAATATTCAAAATCAAATAAATATTGTTTTTTACTCGTCTTTTCAAAAAAAAAAGGGGGGGGAATAATAGGCCGTGACACGTTCACTAAAAAAAAATCCTTTTGTAGCTAATCATTTATTGGAAAAAATAAAGAAGCTTAACATGAGAGAGGAAAAAGAGATAATAGTAACTTGGTCCCGGGCATCTACCATTATACCCACAATGATCGGCAATACAATTGCCGTTCATAATGGAAAGGCGCATTTACCTATTTATATAACGGATCGTATGGTGGGTCAAAAATTAGGAGAATTTGCACCTACTCTTACTTTCCAGGGACACGCGAGAAACGATACTAGATCTCTCCGTTAATAAAATAAAGTGAAATAGGGGCTCATCGTTCATTGGCGGGAGGCGAACCTTATCTTATGTCAAAGTGGAGAAAGTGGAAGAAGACCTTGAAAAAGCAGAAGATGAAGAGGAGCTCGAGTACACAAGTACAAGCTTTAGCTCAACGTATATGTATGTCTGCTCACAAAGCACGAAGAGTCATTGATCAGATTCGTGGGCATTCCTACGAGAAAACACTTATGTTACTGGAACTCATGCCTTATCGAGCATTTTATCCCATTTTTAAACTGGTTTATTCTGCAGCAGCAAATGCTAGTCACAATAAAAGTTTCAACGAAGCTGATTCAGTCATTAGTAAAGCCGAAGTCAATGGGGGTACTATCGTGAAAAAGTTAAAACCCAGGGCTAGAGGACGTAGTTATCCGATAGAAAGACCCGCCTGTCATATAATTATTGTATTGAAGGATAGCTCTAAAAAGAAAACAGATCAGGATATATTTTTAGAAACAAAAAATGTATGGAGAGATCCTATAATAGAAAGATATATAGAGAAGGAGAGAGAGAGAGAAAAAAAAGATGGGTCAAAAAATAAATCCACTTGGTTTCCGCCTTGGCGAAAACCAAAGTCATCGTTCCCTTTGGTTCGCACAACCAAAAAGTTATTACATAGGTCTCCAGGAAGATGAAAAAATACGGGATTGTATCAAGATATATGTACAAAAAAATATAAGAGTATCTTCAAGTTTCGAAGGAATTGGAATTGCACATATAGAGATTCAAAAAAAAATGGACTTGATCCAGGTCATAATCTATATTGGATTCCCAAATTTGTTAATAGAAGGCCAAACACGAGGAATCGAAGAATTGCAGATCAATGTACAAAAGGGGCTTCATTCTGTGAATCGGAGACTTAACATTGCTATTACAAGAGTTGCAAAACCTTATGGACAACCTAATATTCTTGCAGAATATATAGCTCTACAATTAAAGAATAGGGTTTCGTTTCGAAAGGCAATGAAAAAAGCTATTGAATTAACTGAACAAGCAGACACAAAAGGAATTCAAGTGGAAATTGCAGGGCGTATCGACGGAAAAGAAATTGCACGTGTCGAATGGATCAGAGAAGGTAGGGTTCCCCTCCAAACCATTCGAGCTAAAATTGATCATTGTTCCTATACAGTTCGAACTGCCTATGGGGCATTGGGCATCAAAATTTGGATATTTGTAGACGAGCAATAATGGACCCTTCCTTTGCTTGCCATTCTATTCAGTGATAGAACAAAAACTACAAACTATTCCTTTTCACTTCAATAAAAAAAAAAAAAAAAATGAGCAATTCTAATTCTATAAGGTTGAATAAAAATTCGATTGACCTTTTGGTGGAACTGCTATGCTTAGTGTGTGACTCGTTGGTTTTTTATTTAAAGTTGGGATTCAAAAAACAGACCAGCCCCTAACTAATAACTATAAGAACTAGTAACCAACTCATTGCTTTGTATTATCGAGATCCAAGGAAGCAGTCGCCATATGATGTATCGATCATATAGTTGTAGCAACTGAAATCTTTTTTTTTTCCATAAAGGAAAAATCCATTTATAGGTTGGAAAGAAAAATAGAGGGATGTGGGTAACTGGAAGGGCGAGAGAAAGAGAGAAGGAGAATCTCCATGATATATGATTCCAATATGTATGGTCTATCAATCACATCATATCATAAAAGGCAGTGTGATAAAGCATCAATACTGATTCGTCCATAATTAGATGAATACGGTTCATAAGAAAAATACAAATAATAAAGAGCCCCGAGTCAATAGAGACTGAGGAGATTGGCTCGGGAACGAATTTAATTAGGAGCTCCATTGCATAGTTCAGGCCTAGCCATTAATGGAAAAGCTATGGGAACGACGAAACCTGTGACTGCGGAAGATTCTATTGAAAACGAATCCTAATGATTCATTGGGTGGGATGGCGGAATCAACCAGGAACCAATTAATTTCTTCTGATAGGTCATGGGTTCACCCTACGAATGAAGCAAATATGGAAAGAGTCAATATTCGCCCGCGAAACCATTATTGGATTGCAATATTTTGACAGATTCGGTAAAGGTCAAGGATTCATTTTCAAAAGAAAGGCATTATCCCATATAAATAAAATAGAAATATCCGTCTAGCCGTATATACTATATACTATACGGCTTCCCGTGTGACAGATTAAATATCAATAAATTCCATGATTCAGTGTATTATTCATTCAATAAATACATATACGTAATATTATTGAATCGTTTCATTCGCGAGGAGCTGGATGAGAAGAAACTCTCATGTCCGGTTCTGCAGTAGAGATGGGATTGAGAAACAACCATCAACTATAACCCCAAAAGAACCAGATTCCGTAAACAACATAGAGGAAGAATGAAGGGAATATCTTATCGAGGCAATCATATTTGTTTCGGCAGATACGCTCTTCAGGCACTTGAACCCGCTTGGATCACATCTAGACAAATAGAAGCAGGACGACGAGCAATGACACGATATGCACGCCGTGGTGGAAAAATATGGGTACGTATATTTCCCGACAAACCCGTTACAGTAAGACCTACCGAAACACGTATGGGTTCGGGGAAAGGATCTCCCGAATATTGGGTATCTGTCGTTAAACCCGGTCGAATACTTTATGAAATGGGCGGAGTATCAGAAACTGTAGCCAGAGCAGCTATTTCAATAGCTGCGTGCAAAATGCCTATACGAACTCAATTCATTATCGCGTGATAGGTATGTGAAGGGTATTTGTGATGAAAAATACAATCGCAGATTTTTGGATTTCTGGGCAGACAATATTTCTCTCTTTTTCCTTTGCCTTTTGCATTGAAAGAGCAGATTCAAAAAAAAAAATGATATGATTCAACCTCAGACCCATTTGAATGTAGCGGACAACAGCGGGGCTCGAGAATTGATGTGTATTCGAATCATAGGAGCTAGTAATCAACGATATGCTCATATTGGTGACGTTATTGTTGCTGTAATCAAAGAAGCAGTGCCCAATATGCCTCTCGAAAGATCAGAAGTGATCAGAGCTGTAATTGTACGTACATGTAAAGAACTCAAACGCGACAACGGTATGATAATACGATATGATGACAATGCAGCAGTTGTCATTGATCAAGAAGGAAATCCAAAAGGAACTCGAGTTTTTGGAGCGATCGCGCGGGAATTGAGACAGTTGAATTTCACTAAAATAGTCTCATTAGCTCCTGAAGTCTTATAAATACTAGTAGATGAGACCGTGATAGAGTATAGTCAGGTCTCTGAAATAGATCACGTTAGTAGATTGTGTCTCACGCATATACCTTTAATAATTCATAAATAAATAAGAAAAAATGAAAAAAAAAAGGAACATGTTGATTATATCAAAACTGGAAGGCACCCATAATTTTAGTTCGTCATGGGTAGGGACACTATTGCCGATATAATAACTTCTATAAGAAATGCTAACATGGATAAAAAAGGAACGGTTCGAATAGCATCTACTAATATCGCCGAAAACATTGTTAAAATACTTCTACAAGAAGGGTTTATTGAAAATGTTAGGAAACATAGAGAAAACAACAAATATTTTTTGGTTTCAACCCTGCGACATAGAAGGAATAGGAAAGGAACATATAGAAATATTTTAAAGCGTATCAGTCGTCCCGGTCTACGAATCTATTCCAACCATCAACGAATTCCTAGGATTTTAGGTGGGATGGGGGTCGTAATTCTTTCTACTTCTCGAGGTATAATGACAGATCGAGAAGCTCGACTAGAAAGAATTGGGGGAGAAATTTTGTATTATATCTGGTGATCTTTCTGGTATCCGAATTTGATCCGTAACTTGCTATTTGGGAAAAAGAGAGGAAAGACGAATTGTCTACTATTACTCCTCCTCCATTAGTTGATACTTCAAGGGGGTTACCTGGAATGAAAGAACAAAAATTGATTCACGAAGGTTTAATTACTGAATCACTTCCCAATGGTATGTTCCGAGTTCGTTTAGACAATGAAGATCTGATTCTAGGTTATGTTTCGGGGAGGATCCGACGGAGTTTTATCCGGATACTACCAGGAGATAGAGTCAAAATCGAAGTAAGTCGTTATGATTCAACTAGGGGACGTATAATTTATAGACTTCGCAACAAAGAGTCGAATGATTAGGCGGCTTTTTATTTGAATTTAAACATTCCTTTCATGGGAATACAATTCGAGGTTCAAAATTTCAAGAGACTTATTTTCTTCCAAGGAGTATATTTGGAATTAAGGAATAACAAATATGAAAATAAGGGCTTCCATTCGTAAAATTTGTGAAAAATGTCGACTGATCCGTAGGCGGGGACGAATTATAGTAATTTGTTCCAATCCGAAACATAAACAGAGACAGGGGTAATCTTTCTAACAAGGGACTTTCTAAACGGTCCGATGTACAAATAAAGGATCTGTTTTGACATGAAATGGATATATCCGTATATCTCTGACTCATATTTATGAGATGATAAAATATGACAAAAGCTATACCAAGAATTGGTTCACGTAAGAATGGACGTAGAATACAAAAAGGAGTTATTCATGTTCAAGCGAGTTTCAACAATACCATTGTGACTGTTACAGATGTAATAGGTCGGGTGGTTTCTTGGTCCTCCGCTGGTACTTGTGGATTCAGAGGCACAAGAAGAGGGACACCATTTGCTGCTCAAACCGCAGCAGGAAATGCTATTCGTACGGCAGTGGATCAGGGTCTGCAACGAGCAGAAGTCATGATAAAAGGCCCTGGTCTCGGAAGAGATGCAGCATTACGAGCCATTCGTAGAAGTGGTATACTATTAAGTTTCGTACGTGACGTAACCCCTATGCCACATAATGGATGTAGGCCTCCTAAAAAAAGACGTGTGTAGAAATAAAAATTGAATGGATTGCAATAGAAATAAATGATTCAATGATCTGATCAAACAATAATATTAGTATGGTTCGAGAAGAAGTAGCAGTATCCACTCGAACACTACAGTG